CAATATATATATATATTTTCATATATATATATATATTAATATATATATTAATCAACAACAATACATATCCATATATATATATATATATATTAATTATATATTTATATATATATATATATATGAATAACAATACATATCCATATATATATATATATATTAATCATCAATATAATATATCCATATATATATATTAATTATATATTTATATGAAAATATATATGAATATGTATATACATAATAGTTTGAATCATTTCTTTTTTTTTAAGTATATTCATATAAGTCCCTCCTTTTTAATTGGAATAATTTTTAATTGGAATAAGTATATCTACTTTTTTTTTTATTATTTTTATTAAGTATTAAGTTAATATATATTTAAGTTAAAGTAACTATTTACATTTACCATTATTTTTTATTTTATTTTTTGTGTATTTAAATAGTATATTTTAAATATACTATTTAAAATATACTATTTAAATTTAAAATAAATTATCTAAATATATTATCAATTAATTCTGAAGTGTATTGTGGATACATCCGTAGTCTTAAGATACCAAAACGACTACCATTATTGGTATCAAACCAATACCGATTCATACAAGCTAAATCTTCTAATCGATAATTGGGCCAAAGAAATAATTTAAATTTAATTAATTTGCTTTTATTTGCATTTGTGTTAAAATGTTTGTCCTTTTTCAAAAACTGTCCACAGTTTCTTATGTTGTTTTCATTGAAAAATATTAGATTTCTATCTACATCTACAACATTCCTCTTCCAGGAATTGAAACAAATTAGGATTCTCAACTCTCTACGACGTCTAGTGGATAGAATATTTTCAGGAACAAATAAATCATAATTATTTTTATCTTCACTCACAAGCATAGTGCTATGTTGTGAAATGGATTTCTCAAAAGGACTCTCATCAAGATATTTTTCTTTTATATATCTTTTATCAGTTTCAGTTTGTTGTTTACTCTTATTGATCAATGAAATAACTATGGTTTGATATATAATAAATTGTGCATCGCATTCTTTAGAGAGACGAACTGGTTCAATGAAAAATAGTTCCTTTCTTTTTATTATCAATTCTCTAAGAGATAGATCTTTTTGAATCAACATTACATCTAGACGCATCTCTCCTCTTCGAATTGAGGATATAGCCATTTGACTTATATCTATAAGTCTAAGTAGTAAACAATATATCTTGATATTGTCGATCATTCCTTGATTCGTAGAATCATCCCATCTTAATTGATAAATTAAATATTTTTTCAGTAACAATTCTAGTTCTGCTTCCTTCTGACTCTTTAATTTTTTTTTCTTTCTACGTTTTTTAATGGTTGATTCTGTGTCATTTTTTTCAACATCTTCTTTTTTCTTTTGTTTTTGTGTATCTTGTTGTATATCTAATCCAAGATCTCTTTTCTTTTGTTTTTTTTCTTGTTGTATATCTAATCCAAGATATCTTTTCTTTTGTTTTTTTTCTTGTTGTATATCTAATCCAAGATCTCTTTTCTTTTGTTTTTTTTCTTGTTGGTTCCGATTTTCTAATTCAAGATATTCTTCTTTATTAGATCGTAGATTAAGATCCTTTTTTTGATTTCCGTCGATGTTCTCATTTTGACTAATATTCTTATCTCTATGAATGTTTAAAAGAAGAAATTGAATTGGTATAATCCATGGTTTAAGCTTATATGCATCATAAAGTAGTCCAAATTCTGAAAAGAACCAAGATTCCAGATTTGATATAGGACAATGATTAGGACAATGATATAGCCTTTCTTTATTCATTCCCATCCAATCAAAAAGTTTTTTTCTTTTATTAAATGATTTTGTTTTTTGATGAATCGTGAGAGGATAAATATTTCCTTTATAAATTTTTTGATAATTATTAGTTCCAGCTTTAGTATTTTTATTAATCTCTTTAGTATTTTTATTAATCTTGGTACCAATATGCATATTAGTCCAGGCATCACTATCGATATTTTTTCTAAAACAAAACCGGAGAATTCTACAATCAAAGTATTTTCTATCTAGATTTTTTTGACTAGATGCTTTTCCTAGATAATCACTAATATCTATATCTACTAGTACATAAAATGATTCGGGTTTCTGTGTTTTCTGTGTATTGAAATTATATGGAATTTTTTTGTCTCTGTTTACTTGTGATGGCGATGCATAAATATATGAGTCCCCTCCATTCTCATAATTCACATATTTATGTGCTAGAAGATCATATTTGTAGTTTTTTTTTAATTTTTCTTTTTGTCCGTCTATTCCGTAATAATTTTTTTTCACGTAATGAATTAATTTGAATTGGTTTTTTTTATATGAATCAAATATTATTGAGTTTTTTTTTTGAGTTGTACAACGTTTCTTGACTCTATTTCTCCATTTTTTTGGTACTAATTGAGACCATTGAGATTGAGATAAATTGTATTGATAATGATTCTTTAACCAGTTTTTCCATTTATTCATTCCAGACTTATAAGCTTTCTTATGCTTTGGTTTGGAATCAAATAGGCCTCGTGTCCCACAAAAATCTTTGATTCTATCTTTAAGAAAAAGACGGATTCCGTGATATTGAAGTACAGGTTTCAAGTAATCTTTGTTATTAACTTGAACTTGTGATAATGTATAAAATACATATGCTTGTGACAAAAAGGATAAGTCATAATAAATGTTTGAATTCTTATTATTTTTAATATTAGAAATCGACTTTTTCATTGTCGAAATAAAATGAATTGTATTTTTATTTGTTTGATCAATCCCTTTTTGATTTGTTTCATCGTGGTAAAAAAATTTATTGATTATTTTTTTTGTTGATTCAAGGAAAAGTTGTGCATTGGTCCTAAGAATGTTAATGGTACATAGAAGGATATCGCTGTATATTTTTTCAATGAAATATTTGAGAAAGTAGTATAATTTACGTATTAATCGGGTACTCTTTCTTTTGAATATTTGCCAAATATGTTTTTGCAATTCTGAATTTTTATCAGCAGAATTTGTCTTGTTAGGGCTAATACTTATATCTGGAGTTAGAATTATTTTTTTCTTGTCTTTTGTGATTTGTTCTATTTGATTCCTGATTGTGGTTGTCCTATCAGTAAGATCTTTTATTTTTTTTTCTATAAGTGAACGTTTTGTCCAATTCGTGGATCGAATTCGAATGGTTGATTCGTCGGTAATCTTATTACTGATTATAGAATCTTTTCTATTTTCGTCCGATTCACCTATTTTTACTTTTCCAAATCCAAATAAAAAAATTGGGTTTCTTTTTTCAAGTTCTTTCATTATTCGTTTTATAACTAGAACTTTTTTGTTAACCCATTTTATTTTTTCTTTTGAAATCCTTAAAAACCATTTTCTCATTTTTTTAGAAACTCTTAGAACTATAGAAAGATAAATTGTTTTTTCCACTTTTCTCTTTTTGTTTTTTAACTCTTTAAAAATAGGTTCAAAAAAAGAAGGTTGTTTTCGAGGAGAACCGAAAGGGAGTTCCGCTTCTCTTCCCCAGACTGTTAAAAAACAAAAATGGTTCTTTTTCCTCCCTTTTTTCATTGTATCCCTATGATGGGATCGTACTTTAGATTTTCGCCAAGGTTTCAGACGGAAAGGAAATAGAATTTTTATCTGAATACCATCCGTTAACCAATCTTGTGGAAATTCTGTTTCTGATAATGGAACACCATTATAGGTGCATTTAACATGCATTTCTCTATTCCAATCTTGCAAATCCTCGTACCACTCGGGGAATTGGAATAATAACATACGGCCGACATTTTTAGCTATTATCAACGAAGGCAATACAATGTATTTTCTAAGAATCGATTGGATTACTAACATCGAACCTCTTATTGCTTGAGCAAGTATAACGTTATCCCAAATTTCTGATATTGTTATACGTTCATTTTTCTCTGTTTCTTCCCAGTTTTCCTCCTCCTCCTCAGAATCAGAATCAATAATTTGAAATTCCGATTCTCTATCCACCCAATCCCTAAAAATGAGATTCATCATTTTGGAGATGTCAAAAAAGAGAAAAAATGTTTTGTCTATTTGATCCAAAAAAAGTGGCGAATGCGCATTTGCTTGAAACATTTCCCAAGTAACTGTTTTACGTCTTTGAGCACGCATGGATCCTTTGATTAGATCCCGACGAAAATCCGATTGTTGTGAGTAACGTATCAAAGACACCTCTTCTGGTTCATCACTACTACCAGTATTACTAATAATAGTATTGGTAGTATCACTAGTATCACTAGTATCACTAATAATAGTATTGGTAGTATCACTAGTATCACTAGTATCACTAATAATAGTATTGGTAGTATCACTAGTATCACTAGTATCACTAATAATAGTATCACTAGTATCACTAGTATCACTAATAATAGTATTGGTAGTATCACTAGTATCACTAGTATCACTAATAATAGTATCACTAGTATCACTAGTATCACTAATAATAGTATCACTAGTATCACTAGTATCACTAATAATAGTATTGGTAGTATCACTAGTATCACTAGTATCACTAGTATCACTAGTATCACTAGTATCACTAGTATCACTAGTTTTGTCCTTATCAGTATAAATTACAACACGTTTGGCTTTTCTTGAACGAATTCCATAATCTTTCGTTGATTTTTTTTCTTTTTCTTCTTCCTCTTGTTCTTCTAATTCTTCTATTTCTTCCTCTTCTTCCTCTTCTTCTTCTAAATCTTCTAATGCTTCTAATTCGTCGGTCAATTTGTATGACCATCGAGGAACCTCTTTTCTGATTTCTTCTATTTCTTCCTCTTGTTCTTCTAATTCTTCTGCCAATAAAGACAATTTTTTCAAATTAAGACTGGGTGGGGATTCAAATGGGACTTCGTCGATTGAGGTTAAGGAATGACCAATATTTGTTGATAAAAATTCTCCATCAAAGAGATTCTTTTGATATTCAAATTCTTTTTTTTTTGAATCATTAGGAAGTAGAAGTAGGCCGTGAATTTTATTTATCCAGACTATTTCTATGGACTCCTCTGCATCTGTAGAAGTTATTAAATCATCTGTAGAAGTTATTAAATCATCTGTAGAAGTTATTAAATCATAATCATCTGTAGAAGTTATTAAATCATCTGTAGAAGTTATTAAATCATAATCATCTGTAGAAGTTATTAAATCATCTGTAGAAGTTATTAAATCATAATCATCTGTAGAAGTTATTAAATCATCTGTTAAAGTTATTAAATCATAATCATCTGTAAAAGTTATTAAATCATAATCATCTGTAAAAGTTATTAAATCATAATCATCTTTAGAAGTTATTAAATCATAATCATCTGTATAAGTTATTTTTCCGCGATATGGTCCGTTTAAAAAAGGATCGTACATTCTAGGCAAGCATTCCTTTTCATTTTCATCATTGCATAATCTGATTCTTTTCTCTAGCACATCTAGAACGAGGGATCCTGTTTTTTTTTCTAGAGTTTTTATTCGATTTATTAATTCATTGCTCAAGGTGTGCTTTTTTTGTTCATTAGTATAAACCCAATAATTATCCTCGTGGGATAGTTTTTCGGTCGTGTACAAAGATATCTTTCGTTCTATCATTTCTGAAAAAGTTGCTAAACTCGGCGGATATGTAAAAGATATTCTTTGTTTTCCATCACTTGGACATGTATAAAAAAAATATTGTGACATCTCATTTTGTACAGCATTTTCAAATTGATCATTTTTTATATATCGAAATGGACGATTCCATCGTTTACAGTCGAAAAGAAAAGTGACAAGCGGTTTTTCAAACCAAAAAAGATTTTGATCTTCTTTACTTTCTAACTCCAAAAGTTCTTGTTCTTGATACCTATTAAGGTAAGAGTCTTCGTAATTAAGGTAAGAGTCTTCGTAAACCGGGCTATCCTTAGTTGTTTCTATGTCGCTTTCTTCCTCATTTTCCTCGCGTTCCTTCGTCCTCGTTGCTGGGGTTTCCTTGAGTTTTTTAGTAATAATAGGGAAAGGCATTCTGCCTAAATAGTATACACAAGTGATAAATAAGAGAATATTAAAGATTCGAGCCAGAGAATTTCTCAATTCTGAAAAAAGGTACTTATACTTATTAGATCGAATGGAATGATTTTGCCGTATCCAGAATACAACTAATTCAATCCACTTAATAAAAAAAATGTGACCAATTAACCAACCAATAAAACTACTCGTTACAAATAACATCTTGTTGTTGCATCGAAACATATAAATGTTGACTAATCTGACTCGTGTTGAACTTGGTAAAATAAAATGGTTGAATAATTGAAAAATCAAATTATTCAAAAATATAAATATACATTGAATGTTGAAATTACGTATTTCATTTCTAGTAGTAGATCCATAATCTAAAAAGTTCTTCTTATTGTTCCAGAAGAAATGAAATAAAAGATATGGTAGAACTAGGACAGTTATTGTATGAGGTTTGCCCAATGCTAAATGCAGAGGCGCATAATAGATTGATATAAACATCATAAGCTGTCCCATAATAAAACCGGTTGTTGCTGATATCTGCTTTTCGGTTCCTTCTTTCATAATCCAAGCTCGAAGAAGGAAGAGATAAGAGGGCCCTATGGGAAACGTGGTCATAAATCCATAATAAAGTCCAACTATAACAACGGAATTCATTATCTTCATGCATAAGGATAATGTATTACCTAATAGAAAAATTTTTAAAATCATCACAAACCTCCTCCTTTTATTTTGTATTGCAATTTATATATTATTATATGATAATTTGTATTGCAATTTCTATATTATTATATGATAATTTGTATTGCAATTTATATATTATTATATGATAATTTTTTTAGATTATTATATGATAATTTTTTAACTTTCATATAGACTCTATATGGAATAGACTCTAAATATATAGAAATCAAAAGACCATAAATGACATCTCTTATGTCAATGATTCCAAAGAGATATTAAATGAATGGAATTGGAATATAATATAGATATAATATTTTATAAATTATATTTTATTATTATTATTTTATAATTTTATAATGATATTTTATAATATAATGTATAATGAAATAGAACCGTTTTGAGGTTCCCTATGAAATGGGCATGGAACGGAGCCACTACGAAGAAGTTCTGGGAGTTACGAAGGAAGCTTCGGACTCATATTGTTCGTGGGTTGAGAACGGTAGTTGAACTTTATGAGATCGAATCACCCGTTGTTCCTCAGTAGCTCAGTGGTAGAGCGGTCGGCTGTTAACTGATTGGTCGTAGGTTCGAATCCTACTTGGGGAGATTTGATTCATTTTTTATTAAAAAATGAAGAATTGAATGAAAGGGCTCGTTTTGACCGTTAGGAGTAGGTAACCCGTTCCCTTTCTTTGTTTCTATTGCATTCTATCTCATCGTATCACATTCTGTTCTGCGATATTTGAGAATCACCGTCAATACCTGGCGTAGATCCGGGATAATCCCTTGTAAATAGCCCCAGGGGCTATTTACAATTAGCCA